TTACCCTTTAGTCAAATTCATTAATTCTACAGTTATTGTTGTTCTAATTCGATAGTAAATCACAAGAATTGCTAAACCTATAGAGGATTCTGCTGCTGCTACAGTTAGCACTAAAAGTGCAAAAATTTGCCCAGAAATATCATCCAAGTAAATAGAAGAAAAAATTCAATTGAAACTAATCGAAAGAAAAATTATTTCGAGTGACATTAGCATTAATAGTATGTTTTTTTTGTTTAAAAAAATACCAAGTACGCCCACTAAAAATAATAAAAATGAAAGACTGATACAGTTTGTTAAATTCAGCATTTGTTTAAGATTTAATTTGTTTAAGACGGTAAAAATTTATTTTATTTTTCAGCCGCAGGTTCCCCTACGGCTACCTTGTTACGACTTCACTTCAGTTATTTTTTCGTTTTAAAATTTTAGAACAAATAAAACTTCCGTAGTGTGACGGGCGGTGTGTACAAAACCTGAGAACAATTCACCGTGACAATTCTAATTCACGATTACTAGCAATTCCATTTTCATGTTTTCGAGTTGCAGAAAACAATCCAAAAGTATACTTTTTACCTACAATAATTTACAAATATTGTTTTTTATTGATTATACTATAGTAGCACATGAAAGTAGCCCAATTTATAAGGGTCATGAGGACTTGACGTCGTTTTTCCCTTCCTACAAAATATCTTTGTCAGTCTTTATTATTTAATAACTAATAAACAAAAGTTTCGTCCGTTCGTTGAAATTAATCAAACGCTTCACAGCACGGACTGACGACAGCCATGCAACACCTGTAAACATATACAAAAATTGGTAAGATTCTGCGCGGATTGTCGATTTAAACCACATGCTCCACTGCTTGTGCAAGTTCCCGTCAATTCCTTTGGGTTTTAATCTTGCGATCATACTTCCCAGGTGGAGCGCTTAACGTGTTTACTATACTTTAAAAAAATAAAGTTAGCGCTCATTGTTCATAGTATAGACTACGGGGGTATCTAATCCCTTTTGATACCTATACTTTAATAACTTAGCGTCAGTATAACATAGGTTAATGCCTTCGCGATTGAGATTCCTTCGAATATTATTACATTTTACTGTTACACTTGAAATTCTTCAACCTTTTGTTAAACTCAAGAAAATTAGTATAGCAGCTTTCTAAAAAATGAATTTTTAATTTTGAACTACTACTTAATTGACAACCTACTCATCCTTTACACCCAATAAATTTGTATAACGCTTGCCCTCTTCGTTTTACCGCGGCTGCTGGCACGAAATTAGCCAGGACTTATACTAATACCTCATAATTTATATTAAAACAGTGTTTTACAATTATTAATTTTTGTCACACACTAGATTTAGCTGGGTCAAACTTTTGTCCATTGCCCAAGATTCCCCACTGCTGCCTTAAAAAATTAAGTTTGGGCCTTATCTCAATCCCAGTGTGGTTGTTCATCCTCAAAGACCAACTAAGGATCATTGACTTGAGTAATTTTAGTTACCCAAAAATCTAATCCTGTGCAGACTTTTTTTTACCAATTAATTTTATTATACACAAAATAAAAAAGTTATATCCGCATATTACTCACCCGTTTGCTACTTGATAAATCAAGTTTAACTTGCATGTGTTAAGCTAATCTAAAACGTTCATCCGGAGCCAGGATTAAACTCTTTTTGTTAATATTAGTCGAATAAACAATACTTAATTTTACCGCCTTAAACTTAAAATCACAAACTTAAACGAAACAAAGATGTTGTCGTACCTAGTTCTTGCACTTTTAATCGCTGAAAAAGAAAACAATTTAAAACAATTTTTAATTTGTTTGTGGTTTTGCAGTATTTGGAATTAATTTTCATTACAGATTAAGCGTTAATTACTCAATACGGGGGTAAGATTTGAACCTACAATTTTAGAACATGAACCTAACGAGTTAACCAATTACTCTACCCCGCTTATTATACCCTTAGGGAGATTCGAACTCACGTTTATACTACGAAAAAGTATTGTTTTACCATTAAACAATAAGGGCACTTTGCTAACTTAATTTAAGGATGAAAACTTAATAGTTTTTCTGGGTACTCTGTAAACTTGAATAGTAATGTTTTGTTTTTTGAGTTTTGTTTTTTGATGAATAGTTAATACAATAACGCCTAACATGGAAACTAGTAAAACTAACCCGCACAACAAAAATAGTAAACTGTATTTTGTGTATAAAACGAACCCCAAAGCCTCTACATTTGAGGAAGAAAAGCTTTCGATGAGCCACAAAATTCATTCAGGTGAATTTATTATATTTTTACTCCCTATAAAATTAACATCTATACTGATAAGAATTTGTAGTGCTAAAATTATACTAAGTAAAAATCCTATTGGTAAAACCTTAAGGTAATTTTTTGAGGATGACAGCTCAATATTTATATTTAACATCATCACTACGAAAAGAAATAACACAGCGATAGCTCCTACGTAAACTATCAAAAATAGTAAAGAAAGAAACTCAGCCCCTAAAAGTAGTAGTAGGCTTGACATATTACAAAATAAAAAAATTAAAAAAAGTACAGAATGCACCGCGTTTGATAAACTAATAACCATAGTAGCTGAAATAACAGAAAGGCTTGCAAATACCGAAAACAAAATAAAGTCATAAATCATAAGTTAATTAAATTTTTTTTTACCATATTTAGAACGGGAGGTTTTTCTAGCCAGAACAGATTCGAAGTCGTATCTTCCTCTAACTAAGTGATACCTAACTCCAGGTAAGTCCTTAACTTTACCCCCCCGGACTAGAACAACAGAATGTTGTTGGAGATTATGCTTTTCTCCTGGAATATAAGCGATAACAACATTGTTTTTACGTATTCTTACCTTGGCCACTTTCCGTTCAGCTGAATTTGGTTTTTTTGGGCTTACTGCATAAACAGATTCACAAATTCCTTTTTTTTGCGGACAACTATTTAGACTAGGAACTACTGATTTAAATTTTTGATTTACCCTTTTTGATTTCAGTAGTTGGCGAACACGTGGCATGACAACAAAATTTTTAAATTTATACTTAAATATAAAAAAACTAACTTCTCAGGAAAAACAGGACTTGAACCTGTAACAGACAGTTTTGAAAACTGTTGCTCTACCATTAAGCTACTCTCCTAATTTTGCACTCCTTGGACAGGACTTGAACCTGTAGTAAAATGGTTAACAGCCATTTGCTCTACCATTAAGCTACCAAGAAAAATGAAATTACTTTACAGTTAAATAACTTATTGAAAACATTAAAAGAAAAGTAAGCAACTCAAGAAAGAAAAGTAAGATTAAAAGAAAAGTAAGTTGCGAAAAAGTATCAAAAGGGATGAGAAAAGTAAGAAAACAAAAAACAAAAAACAAAATTTGCGGTTTGTAACTTTTTAGAATTGAGTAAATAACAAATGGTCCTAAAAAGGCTACTGCTCAAAAGAAAAAAGTAAAACTTACTAAAAAAAAGTTTGTAAGTAAGAAATTTATCTGTAGAATTCAGAAAAGGTAATTTTTAACACGGGACTCAACATTAATTTGTAGTAAAGCATACTGATCAGTTAATCCCCAACCTAAAAAAAAGTTTATGACTTTTGGGACAACTATTAAATGAAGAAAAACAAAAACAAAAACAAAGTTAACTCAAAAAATGAAGAAAAACAAATTAAAGAATTTATTTTGCAAGTAAGACCAACTAGAAGAGAAAAACAAAGAGAAAAGTACCCTAATATAATTAAACAAAACTAAAAAACAAGTAAATAAACTAACTAAAATAATAGAAGAAAAAAGTTCTGTTATATTTATACTAATAAAACGTTTGGGCACCTCATTAATTTGAGGTAAAAAACTTATGAGTAAAAAAGTTTCGTAATGTCAAAGTAATATGAGGAATGAAGCAATAAAGCTAATTAGTAGATACGTAAGTTTTCTTTTTAACTCACTTAAATATACAAAAATTGCGAACACTGGAGTTATTTTTTAGTTTTAAGTGTATTAGGATTCGAACCCAAGATAAATAGATTAAAAGTCTACTGCTTTACCTAACTAAGCTATACACTTTTAGACTAGATAAAAACTATGTTTGAAAGGATTCGAACCTTTATTTCTTTAAATCCGTAGTTTAATGCTTTAAACCAATTTAGCTACAAACATTGGAACAGATGTGGGAGAAATAGGATTCGAACCTATGATATAACATTATATAATGATTTAGCAAACCACCGCTTTAAGCCACTCAGCCATTCTTCCAGTGTTGCGTTTTACGGGATTCGAACCTGTATATTCAATTTAGAAGATTGGTGTTTTTGTCCATTAAACTAAAAACGCGCTATTGTATACACATCATTATAATAACAAGATAATAACAAATTATAAACAACCATTAACACTTGTTAATGTTACACATTAACAACACACAATACACACATGGATCGGAGGCCTTTGGTTGTTTCAACTAAAAATTTTAAAAATCGTGTTTTAAAATGGCGATTTTCGCACTTTCGAAAACACACTTAATAACGATCTATGGAACCAAAAACACGCAAAAAGCTACCTCGGCTGTTTTTTGACAATTTATTTTTTAGAAACGTCTTATTCTAATAGTATGGAAAAAAAGTGTGAATTCTGTGAATTCCCATTTCCCGTTTTCAAACCGATCTCCATCTAGCTTGAAGAGTTTGAAAAACCATGACAAGTATACTTTGCCAAAAACCCGGTTTTGTTAATTTTGCATAAATTATCGATAATTTATGCAAAATTTGGAATTCACTTTTTTAAACCTTCGGTAAAGAGATACCCCGTTTTCGTTAATTATCGATAATTTATGCAAAATTTGGAATTCACTTTTTTAAACCTTCGGTAAAGAGATACCCAAATTATCGTAAATTATTTTTTCCGAAAAACCCATTTTTGCTGAATTTGCCCATTTTTGCCCATTTTTGCCCATTTTTGCCCATTTTTGCCTGAATTTGGGAACCCCTTCTCTGCAATTTTTTTTAGCGAGCACAGATAAATGTAAATCAAGGGCTTAAACGAGTGATTTTTAATTGAATTATACGGCAAGGGGATAAGTTTATAAGGCACGTAAATTTCGGAATTTTATTTTCTTCATCGTAAATAAAAACACGTTGGTTTTTGGGGTTTTTGGGGTCTAAAACGTGGAAAACACGTTTTTCCCATTTACCCCTCAAGCTTTATAGTATACACTACGACGTATATTTATTTAATAAGTAGATTTAGTTCTATTTTGCAGTACATACTTTACTTTTTTAAAAAAGTAAAGTAAACTTACTTCTTAGTTATGAGCACAAAATCTAGGACTAAAAAACAAGTACATGCATGAACTTGTTTTACATTTTCAAACCAACTTCTATCCAACTTGTTAACTACAATTTTTCGTGACACGCATAGGCGTTACTTATTTAATCTTTATTGCTCTTTTTTCAACCCTATGTTGACCTCAGTTATTTTCGTTTAATAAGCGCCCTTTACTATACGGCAAGGCTGTATTTTTAGCAGGATGAGTCTTTTTCATTTTCCTTTTATTGAACGAGATTAAGATCTTATTGCTTTCTTTGAAAAACGGGCTGTAAGCATGAAAATCCTGTTTTGATGGGTTTATTCCTCAAAGTTATGCGGTTTGAGAGTCTTTGTTTCCTCAAACTATACTGTTTGTATAAGTTACTTTTATTAAATGTAAAAGAATCGCTTTTAAACACAATTTTGAAATTTCTTGGTTAAAACACCCATAGAGATGAAATCGACAAAAAATATGAAGTATTTTAGCCTCAAAAACCAAAAAAGAGACTTTAGAATGAAATCGAAGGCTTTTTTCTTGACTTTTCCACGTAAAAATGACAATTTAAAACATGTCAAAGAAAAAGTGGTGAAAAAAGAGCGTCATTTGGTCTATGGCTTGATTGCTCGAGAATCGCACACACATCCGGGCTCTCTCGAGTCAATCAAAACCTTGACCCAAACAAAAACAACCGTTGCTGAGGGCTCTGGGACAAGTGTTGCCTCAAGCTATCATCTACATGTAATCTTGGTGTATAGTCAGTACAAAGATGTGCAGTCAGCATTCTTTATGTCCAATCGATCATTTATATGAATTTTCTTCTTTTTGAAGACGTTTTCTTCTCTTTTTAGGCGATTCTTTGTTAAAGCGAGTTGCTTTATAGATCAGTTCTTGTCATTTGCTGTAATTATCTGCTCGTACAATTGATCCACCTAGGCGGATCTCATAGACTCTGGCGGACATTGTCTTGATTGCACTTTCATTGTTTTTGGTATACTTGCATTTGTCATGATCTTCCAGACACATATTGTTGGTCAAGATAATCAATGGATTATCCTTCTTAAAGGAACCGGTTCCTTTCACAGGCAACGCCATAGTTTCTCCGGCAAAAAACCGGCGCAGGAGAGACAACTGTCATCCCGTTAGGGAGAATTCATCCCAGTGAATTCACTGATAGGTCTTATTGACATAAGGCTGGAATCAAGCATCATCGGGTCAATGGTAGGTCGGTGACAAGCGATCTAAAATATGCAAGAGGGTTGTCTTGCCAGTATCGGGCTCTTCATTCCATAGATGCAACATTTTGGCCTTATAATGTCTTGTTAAAGGCATTGCATGCTCATTTAGGAAGCGAAAGATCTTGTAGATTTGTTGTAATGTTCCATTTCCTCGATAAAAGGTTACCATTTCTTTGAGTAGAAACATTATATCAAAGTATTGAATAAACTTCTTTTGGTTTAACTCATTCAATTGTTCCTGCTGATCTAACCATTGTTGATACAACAGCATCTTCTCTTTCTCGCTGAGTTCTAGCAACAGCATCGGTGTGAGCTCTTTATTTTCCATCAACCTTAAGATCTTCTTGAGACTATATTGACTTATCTCTTCAGGTACTTGACCTCACTCAATAAAGTTGTTCTCTTTCTTCACATACGCAATCGCTTCATTTAAGGACTTACATTTACTATAATGCCCATGTTTGTTGCCAATATAATCAAAATAGTTTGCTGACTGCACATCTTTGTACTGACTATACACCAAGATTACATGTAGATGATAGCTTGAGGCAACACTTGTCCCAGHASGTCAAGTCCAGTTGGCTCCATAAACTTAATATTGAATGCAATTCTTTTCGTCACGTATTCAAATTCATGATTTTTTTATCTACAAATATGATTTAGTTGATTTTAGGTTTGAAGTGAAGCAACTAAGTCTAAAAAAGTAAAAGTTATTCACTTAGAAACGACTTTTTCGTACACTACAGAATACTTAACCACTTTATACCTTACAAAATTATTACAGCTAGAATGAAATTCTAATCAACGATTCTCACGAGAGCTTACCCTCCCCAAAACAATCTACTTACCGCACCTAAAAATTTTCGACTATGCTTACGTAAGCATAGTCTTTTTCTATTTTTGGACAATTGCTTGAACTCAATATTTCTCTCTAAAAAGATAAAACCAACAAAAACCAATAATTCTTATACTATCGAAATTTCAAAAAGTGAAACTTGGCAGTACTTTAATTGTCATTTTATACTATCGAATCTTATTTTAAAGTCAGCGTTAAAAGATTATAGTTCAACTCAACTTAAGCTTGATGAACAACCTGTCTTAAAATTAACAAGCATTTTTTTATTTCTTACTAAGTTTCCCATAAAACTAATTAATAATTTTATTTATGTATATTTTTAGCCCATTAGAACAATTTGAAATTTCATTGTTGCTCCCAATAAAATTTTCTCAATTGAATTTCTCAATAACAAATTTTGCGTTTTTTTTATTTATTTTATTTTTTCTTGTTTTAAGTTTACTAAGTTTAAGTTTATATAAAACCTCTCTGGTTCCAAATGGATGACAAGCTTTAAAAGAAATGTTCTACGAACTTACTCTCGGATTAGTCAAAGATAACATAGGCAGAAAAGGTGAATTTTACTTCCCTTTTATCTATGTTTTACATACTTTTTTATTAGCATGTAATTTAATAGGAATGGTTCCCTACGGATTTACTCTTACTAGTCACATTATTTTTACGTTCAGTTTGGCATTCTCTATTTTTTTTGGTATAAACATGATAGGTATAAAAACGCATGGTGTCCTTTTTTTCAACATTTTCTTACCTAGAGATGTTCCTTTAGTGATTGTCCCTTTAATTATTTCTATTGAAATTGTATCTTATACAGTTAAAGTTTTTACTCTTTCAATACGTCTTTTTGCTAATATGACTTCTGGGCACACATTGTTAAAAATTGTATCAGGTTTTTCTTGAACAATGCTATCTAAGGGAGGATGACTTGCTATTTTTCATTTTGTGCCACTTGCTCTTTTACTTATCTTAATTGCTTTAGAACTTGGTATTGCAATTCTACAAGCTTACGTGTTTACTTTACTAACGTGCATATACTTAAACGACGTCTTAGAATTACATTAATCACCAAAATTTAATTTCTTAACATAATGCCCCAATTAGATTATACTTTACTATTTAATCAAGTCTTTTGGTTATTTTTATTTTTCATTACTTTATACATTATTATTATCTATTTTTTTTTACCTAATCTTTTAAAAATCTTCCAAACCCGCAAACAATTTTTTCTTAAAAACAAAAAAGAGATTTGACAAATAAACAAGAATTTACAAAATTTAAATTTGTTTTACAAAAAGTTGATTTTAAATTGCAATCAGGTTTCAAACTCTGTAAGTTCAGCTACTTTTTTTTTACGTAGTTTTGAGAAAAGTAGTTTGAAAAGTCAGTTATTTCCTTCAGCAATTATACATTTTATTTCATCAAAGATTTTATTTCATCAAATTTATAAGTCTACTAAGTAGTTTTAATTGTTATGTATTTACTTACTGTTGCACTTCCATTACTGGGTTCTTTGAGCTCTGGTCTTTTAGGCAGGTTACTTGGTCAAAAAGGAACAAATTTTGTATCTTGTTTTTGTATGGGTATATGTTTTATCTGTTGTGGGTTCTCTTTTTACGAAATCGGTTTTTTAGGTTCTCTTTGTTCACTGAACGGAGCTACTTGGATTAATTCTGGCCAGTACAAAGTCTTTTGAGGATTTTTATTTGACAGCTTAACTACCACCATGTTAGTTATAGTAACATTTATATCATCTTTAGTACATGTTTATTCTATCAAATATATGGAAAATGATCCTCATAGTCCTCGTTTTATGTCTTATTTAGGAATCTTTACTTTTTTTATGATTTTTTTAGTATCTGCAGATAATATTATCCAAATGTTTGTGGGTTGAGAGGGCGTTGGTTTAGCTTCTTACCTGCTAATCAATTTTTGGTATACTCGTCTACCAGCAAATCAATCAGCCATTAAAGCGTTAATTGTTAACAGAGTTGGTGATTTTGGCTTACTTATTAGTGCTTTGCTTGTTTTCTATATGTTCCAGTCAGTTGATTATTCAACAATATTTTCTATTGTTCCTTTACTAACTAAAAAAACTTTTGTATTTTTTAGTTATCAATTAAATTCCTTAAATTTAATTGGAATATTTTTATGTATAGGAGCCTTCGGAAAATCAGCACAATTAGGTTTACATTCTTGGTTACCCGATGCCATGGAGGGCCCCACTCCTGTTTCGGCACTTATACATGCAGCTACAATGGTTACTGCGGGGGTGTTTTTAATTATTAGGTTTTCTCCTTTAATAGAATACACTCCAATTGTACTATTTACACTAGTTATTGTTGGCTCTTTAACAGCATTTTTTGCTGCGACAGCAGGTGCGTTTCAGAGCGATATTAAAAAAATTATAGCCTATTCAACATGTAGTCAATTAGGTTATATGATTTTTGTTTGTGGTATATCACATTACCAAGCTAGTATTTTTCATTTAGCAAATCATGCATTTTTTAAAGCATTGTTATTTTTGTCAGCAGGATCGGTTATTCATGCTTTAAATGATGAGCAAGATATTCGTAAGATGGGGGCCTTACGTTATTTTATGCCATTAACTTATTCTTTAACAATTATAGGTTCTTTAGCTTTAGTAGGATTTCCCTTCTTAACAGGCTTCTATTCGAAAGACTTCATTTTAGAACTGTTACAAATTTCTCATTACACAAATTTAAATAAGACTTACGGTCTTTTCGCATATTGATTAGGAGTGACCTCTGTTTTTTTTACTGCTTTTTACTCTTTTCGTCTTATCTACATGACATTTTTAAATTCAACAAATCTTTCACGAGTCTACTTCAACAAAATTCATGATTCCTGCTTTCTAATGCTTTCCCCTCTAATATTTCTAGCAATTGGCAGTATTTTCATAGGTTTCTTAAGCAAGGATTTATTTATAGGTTTGGGCACAGATTTTTGAAAAAGTTCTATATTTTCTTTACCTAAGGAACTTACCTTTTTTGAAGCAGAATTAATCCCACTTCAAAAAAAGTGACTACCTTTTTTAATTACCCTGCTTGGATTTTTTACTGCTGCTTCACTAAATTCTTATTCAAACAATTTCCATCAACTTTTTTCAAAACTAATTTTTTTTGTACACCCTCTTTTGTTTAGTTTAAACAAAAAATGATACTTTGACAATGTTTATAATCAAGTTTTTGTTGTTCCTTTATTGCAATTTGGTTACCGCAGTTCTTTTCAAAATCTGGACAAAGGGTTTATTGAACTTTTAGGTCCTTACGGGTTACCGCGAATAGTTAGGACTTCATCCAAAAATTGATCCTTATTACAAACTGGACAAATTACTCACTATTTGTTTTTTATCCTTTTAGGTTTGTTAGTAAGTTTTTTTACTTACAATTTTAATACCTCGCTTCTTATTTTTTATGATAACTATCTTCTTGTCTTAAATTTCTTGTATTTAGGTATTTTTTACCCAAATAAAAATTTCTAATTTTTATTGATGTCTTACTAATGTATTGCCTTATTTTACTTCTTTCTATAACTCCTTTACTAGGAGTTATAATACTCCTTTTTTTACCTCCAAGTTATTTAAAGAGTTGCTTTTTCATTACTTTTACAACAAGTTGCGTATCATTTTTAGTCTCTTTAGTCCTTTGAATTGAATTTGATTCCAATCTTATAACTTTCCAATTTAAAGTGTTATTTAAGTGGTTTGATTCCTTAAATTTTTATTACTGCGCAGGAATTGACGGAATTTCATTATTTTTTGTCATCTTAACAACTTTTCTAATTTCTATATGCATACTGGTCGGCTGGAATACTTCTCTTAGTAACGTAAAAGAGTACATGATTTGTTTCTTACTTTTAGAATTTTTTTTAATTCAAGTATTTTGTGTTTTGGATATTTTACTCTTTTACATATTTTTCGAAAGTGTTCTGATTCCCATGTTTTTAATAATTGGAGTATGAGGATCAAGAGCTCGTAAAATTAAAGCGAGTTATCAATTCTTTTTATATACTTTGTTTGGTTCACTTTTTATGTTACTGGGTATACTAACTATATACTTTGAAGTAGGGACTACAGATGTCCAGATTTTATGAAACCACTCTTTTAGTTTACAACGACAATTTTTTCTTTGAGCAGCTTTCTTTCTTAGTTTTTCAATTAAAATTCCAATGATCCCTTTCCATATTTGACTCCCAGAAGCTCATTCTGAAGCACCAACAGCGGGATCTATCATTTTAGCAGGTATTCTTTTAAAGTTAGGTGGTTATGGATTTATCAGATTTTCAATTCCTATGTTCCCAGACGCGTCTATATACTTTACACCTTTAGTGTACTCTTTAAGCTTAATTGCCGTACTTTACGCGTCTCTGACAACTTTACGCCAAGTAGATTTAAAAAAAATTGTGGCTTACTCTTCAGTGTCTCATATGGGCTTTGTTACCATAGGATTATTTTCATTTAATATTCAAGGAATTGAAGGTAGTATTTTTTTAATGCTAAGTCATGGTTTAGTCTCTAGTGCACTTTTTTTGCTAATAGGAATTTTATACGAAAGGTATAAAACAAGAATTATAAAGTATTATAGTGGTTTAGTCCAAGTAATGCCTTTATTTTCAATATTTTTCCTCTTTTTTACATTTGCCAATATAGCATTTCCAGGAACGAGTAGTTTTGTGGGAGAACTTTTGGTTTTAATCAGCTCACTCCAATTTAGTGCTGTACTAACGTTTTTTATTTCATTTAATGTAGTGTTAAGTGCTTCTTACTCCATTTGATTATTTAATCGAGTAAATTTTGGAGTACTGAAAACTTTCTACGTGACGCAATTTCAAGATCTTTCTAAACGTGAATTTTCCATACTATTTATATTTAGCTTTTTAGTGTGCTGACTCGGCGTTTATCCTTCTATTATACTAGATTCGTTGTACTTACCTACAACAGTTTTGCTTGAACAAATTAATTAATCCTATGAGTTTTCTACAAATTTTTAGATACGCATCAAATTACACTTGGTGGAATTTACGGTTTTTGGTATTTTAAGCGCCCCTGCTTTATTTTTTGAACTTGAACTCTTTTTTCTAGTTCAGGCGCTTACTCTATTTCATGCGCGGCTCGGTATTAATAATATTTGCAAAGACTATTTACATAACCCTCTTTTACAAGTTTTATACTTTTCTATGTTTCGTATTTTAGTAATTGAGCTTATTAATATTAACTTAAATTTCTGATACTAAATAAAATAAATAAAAAATGAATTATATCTCCTTTTATGATGTATCCACAACTCTACCTGAAATATTTGTTTTTTGTCTACTTGCATAATTTTAATTAGTGGTGTTGCAACTAGTACAAATATTACTTTAGGCAGTCCTTTATTTGTACAAAGCTCCGTGCTATTAGCTTCCCAAACTCTTATTTTTGGTATACTGTTAAGTTCGTTAGCTCCGTTATTTATTATGTTTAGCTGAAACTATTTTTTAGTCTACGATCTTTATAGCTATAAACTAAAGATTATTATTTTAATTTTTAGCTATGCTTGATTTAGTTTCTCATTGTTTTATACAAAAAAAGAGAACTTAACCTCTTTTGAATATTGAGTGTTAGCTCTTCTGTCTGTTACGGCTATTCTACTTGTTTCTCAGGCTTGTGACTTACTATCTATGTATTTAGCAATTGAATTTCAAAGCCTTACATTTTACATTCTTACAAGTTATAAAAGAACCTCTGAGTTTTCAACAGAAGCGGGGCTGAAATATTTTATTTTGGGGGCATTTTCATCTTCATTTTTATTATTTGGAAGTTCGCTACTTTACAGTTTAACAGGTCTTACAAATTTTGAGGATTTTGATAAGTTTACTACTGGCTTTGCTGCTAATAATCTGTTGATAACCAACGGGATTTTGACAAGCCTAACTTTTATTTTAGTAGCTTTGTTATTTAAAATTGGAGCAGCTCCATTCCATATGTGATCGCCTGATGTTTACGAGGGTGCACCTATTTCGACAACTGCATTTTTAGTAATTTTACCTAAAATATCTTTAATTATATTATTTATAAGATTCTTTGTAATTACTTTTCAAGATTATTTCTTAATAACAGAAAAAATAATACTGCTCTCTAGCTTAATTTCTTTGTTTGTCGGTGCGTTCGGTGCGTTATCTCAAAAAAAATGAAAAAGGTTTATTGCATACAGTTCGATTAATCATATTGGGTTTATGTTATTAGCTTTATCAACTGGAAATAAGTCAAGTGTTTTTACGATTTTGTTTTACCTTATAATTTATATTTTTACGATGCTAAATATATTTAGTTGGATTATCTCTTACAGATGAAAAACGTACTTAACCAATTACCAAATTAGATATCTTGTTAATCTTCGTTCATTAAATGTAATAAACCCCATTTTAGCGTTAACGCTAGCGTTAACGCTATTTTCAATGGCGGGGATTCCTCCTTTAGCAGGATTCTTCTCCAAGATGTTTGTTTTATTAAATATTTTAAAAAATGAAATATACGGGTTAACCATTGTAGCAGTAATTATCAGTTGTTTAACTTGTTTTTATTATATACAACTGATAAAACTTATGTATTTTTCACAATCAAGTCGTCTATTTATATTATATCCTATATCGAAAATAAATAGTTTAGTATTAGCTGTATCATTTTATTTTCTAGGTTTAATCTTTTTAGATTTCGAGCTCGCTTCACTGTTTTTAGAGAATTTAACAGATCACAGCTAATTTTCTGCAAAAGCAGCCTTAAGAGGTATCATTTAATCTTTTGATTTTTTTTAATTATGAATGTTACTCTTCAAAGTGCGAAAATGATTGGAGCAGGTCTTGCAACTATAGGTCTTGCAGGTGTTGGAGCAGGTGTTGGCATCGTTTTCGGTTCATTAGTAATGGCGTTTGCAAGAAACCCGAGCTTGAAGCAACAACTATTCAGTTATACAATCTTGGGTTTTGCTTTAACTGAAGCTGTCGCTTTATTTGCTCTAATGATGGCATTTTTAATTTTGTTTACCTAATTATGTGCTTAGGGTATAGCGTAAAAGGGTAACGCATTTGTTTTGGGAACAAAAGATTTGTAGGTTCGAATCCTATTACTCTAATCCAACCATGTTTAAGCAAGTATAGGTAAATTGGCTATACCTTTAGTTTTCCAAACTAAAATAACAGGTTCGAATCCTGTTTCTTGCTCTAGGATAGATGGCTGAGTGGTTAAAGGCACCAATTTTGAAAATTGGCATGAATGTTCATCGCAGGTTCGAATCCTGCTCTGTCTAAATTTTTATTTGGTGTATAGCCAAAAGGTAAGGCAATGATTTTTGATATCATGAATGCAGGTTCGAATCCTTTTACACCAGAAACTAATCTAAACTTGATTTTGCAATGCAACTTTTGAAATACCCCCTTACTTTCGTTTTTAATAACCACGTTGTTAATTACCCCACTCCTGTTAATTTACACTATGCTTGAAACTTCGGGTTCTTGTCATTAATTTGTTTGCTTATCCAAGTTTTTTCTGGCATTTTTTTAGCTATGCATTATTCACCGAATATAGATCTTGCATTTGCAAGTGTTGAGCATATTATGCGTGATGTTAATTTTGGTTGACTCTTACGCTATGTCCATTCAAACGGTGCTTCTGTTTTTTTTATGGTTGTTTACGCTCATATACTACGTGGTTTATATTATGGTTCTTATGTTTCGCCACGTCATCTTGTTTGAGTATTTGGAGTTGTTATTTTTTTACTAATGATTATCACAGCTTTTGTAGGTTATGTTTTACCTTGAGGACAAATGAGTTTATGAGGTGCTACAGTTATAACAAATTTACTTACAGTTATCCCATTTGCGGGTAATTTAATTGTCGAATGGATTTGAGGAGGTTTTTCAGTCGACAATCCTACACTAAATCGCTTTTTTAGCTTTCATTACTTATTGCCGTTTATCTTAATAGGCCTTAGCGTAGTCCATATTGCTGTTTTACACCAAGATGGTTCAGGGAACCCATTAGGTGTTGATTCAAAAACTGATAAAATACCTTTATACCCATATTTCGTGGTAAAAGATTTACTTAGTCTTGTTTTATTTATTGCGTTTTTCTCTATTTTTCTCTATTTTTCTCCCAATTTTTTAGGGCACCCTGACAATTATGTTGAAGCTAATGCAATGGTGACCCCAATTCATATTGTTCCTGAATGATATTTTCTCCCATTCTACGCAATTCTACGCAGTATACCAAATAAATTATGGGGTGTTGTTATGATGTTATCATCTATTTTGGTGCTTCTTTGTCTTCCACTAATTCATAGCACTGAGATAAGAAGTTCACGTTTTCGTCCTATTTACAAAGTAATTTATTGACTAATTGTTTCGTGTTGTTTAGTATTAGGATGGGTAGGAGAGATGCCTGTGGAGTCCCCTTACATTGCAATTGGTCAGGTAGCTAGTATCTATTATTTCCTTCATTTTTTAGTTATTTTGCCGAGTTTGGGAAAATTAGAAACTTTTTTACTAACTTATAAAACTTAATATTGAATGTCTATATAGCTCAGTGGTAGAGCATAGAGTTGAAAACTCTTGAGTCATTGGTTCGAGTCCAATTTTAGACAAAATATCTATATCTATGCTAAAATTTAGACCTTTGTCACCTCACCTCACAGTGTACAGTACCCAAATTTCTTCTTTATATTCTATTTGACATAGAATAACTGGCGTGTGCAATTTATTACTTTTGCTGGTTGGTCCTATACTAATTAAATTATTTGTTTGAGGCCGTATATTTGAAACTATTTATCTATTACAAACTGCTAACCTACTCTTCAAATTCGTAGCAGGGTCTTTTTTTCTATCATTTTTTTATCACTTATTAACTGGTTGCCGCCATCTTTTATGAGATTTAAATATTGGACTTACAACAAAATTGGTCATTAGATCTTCTTTTATTTTAGCAAGTTTTGTAATTCTTTTATCTGTTTTAAATTGAATTTCTATTTTTCACTAATGAGACAGTTTGTGCAGTTAATACATAACACATCAATTCTTTCAACTTTCAATTCTTCCCGTAGTGAAAAAAAATACATAAGAATTTACAGATGAAGCCCTTCTTTAAGGTCAAATCCATGATTTGAAATTTACCCGATTTTAGGTAAATCTTATGGCCCAATGGTTTTAGATGCTCTAATAAGTATTAAAAATAGACAAGACCCTACTTTGTCTTTTCGCCGTTCTTGTCGTGAAGGTATATGTGGTAGTTGTTCAATGAACATTCTAGGGGTAAACAAACTTGCTTGCTTGCAACCTTTTAAAATTTTGAGTTCGAAGGTTATTACTATTTACCCCTTACCTCATATGAATATAATAAAAGATTTAGTCCCCGATTTAAGTAGTTTTTACCATCAATACAAGATGATAAGTCCTTGACTAAACTATAAACGTGACCCGCATAATGTAAAAAAAGAAAATTTGCAATCAAAAGAAGATCGTTTGAAACTTGATGGTTTATATGAGTGTATTCTTTGCGCTTGTTGTTCATCAAGTTGTCCAAGCTATTGATGAAACTCTGGTGAATATCTGGGTCCTGCAATCTTATTACAAGCTTATCGGTGAATATCTGACACCCGGGATACAACAGTTGAAGAGCGGTTACAGTTTTTGGGTAAAGGCAGTATGAAAATTTTTCGTTGCCATACGATTATGAACTGCGCAAAAGTTTGCCCTAAAAATTTAAATCCTGGAGCAGCTATTTCTCTAATAAAAAATCAGGTTACCCATTTTTAGCTTTTATTTTCAAAAAGGCGGGGGGAGCTCGGTTGGTATCCGAAGCAATAGATTGTGAATCTAAAGGGCATGGGTTCGAGTCCCATTTCTCGCCTTTAAGTAGTGCAAAAGTAGTTTAACGGGTAAAACACAATCTTGCCAAGATTACAATTGAGGGTTCGAGTCCCTTCTTTTGCTATTGATTGTATTGGTAGGTATGATGAAATAGGTAGACATGCTAGATTTAGGTTCTAGTAATTTTTATTGTGAGGGTTCGAGTCCCTCTACCTATAAAAATTCCTCAAGCATGTAATAACGAAAGTAGGGTTCGAACCTACGACTAATAGATTATGATTCTACTGTTCTAACCACTAAACTATTTCGTCTAATCTACAGTCGTCGTTTTTTACTTAAACGACAACCGTTATGCGGATTTGATGTAATATCCTGTACTGTAAAAATTTGTAATCCAGATCTTTTAAATATTCTTGTAGTAGTTCGTTTTGTTTTATTAGATCCACTAAGTTTTAAATGAATTGCAGAGTACCCCAATTTAGTGATTTGTTTAACAAAATAGGAGACTACTAAATTAGAAAATGATGGGTTAAGCTTTTTAACGTTTTTGCGGGATTGGCTTCCTAATGAAGTAGAATGCAGCACGTTACCCTTAAAGTCTGTTAAAGAAAAAATAGTATTATTTTTAGTGAAAGATAAAAAGAGAAGAGCAGATTTCATTTCTACTATTCTCATTCTAAGGCTCCTTTTTTTCACTCGTATATAAACCCTAAAGTTAAAATAAGCAAAAAAACAACCATTATTCAAAAACCAAACTCAGGTAAACTACTAAGTACTAGTGCTCAAGGAAATAAGAAGCTAATTTCTAAATCAAAGATTAAAAATAAGATTGCGACCAAGTAGAATCGGATATCAAATGTTGCTCGAGCATCGTCAAAAGGGTTAAACCCGCATTCGTAGGCGCTTACTTTTTCTTGATTGTATTCCTTCGGAATTAAAAAATATGAAAGTAAAAATATGAAAGTTGCAAGTAATAAAGCAACAGTCAAAAATATAAGAACTTCTGAGTATTCCTTAAAAAGTAAGTTCATAACTAAGGTAATCAATTGAAACTCAACAAAATTCCTGATGTCAAAAAAACTCAAGCTAAAGAAAAAGGTAAAAAGACTTTCCAACCTAAATACATTAATTGGTCATAGCGATATCTAGGAAACGCTGATCGTACTCAGATAAACCCAAAAACTAACAGTGTTGTTTTTAAGCCAAACCATAATGTAGCTGGAACAAGATAAAAAAGAACGAAATTTACTGGTGGAAGTCAACCCCCTAAAAAAATTGTTGTTGCTAAACTACTCATTAAAATCATGTTTGCGTACTCCCCTAAAAAAAACAAAGCAAACCCCATAGCAGAATACTCAACATTATATCCTGCAACGAGTTCAGCTTCAGCTTCAGGTAAATCAAAAGGAGCGCGATTGGTTTCTGCCAGTATTGAAATATAAAACATTAGTAGCATAGGAAGTAATGGAAGCCCGTACCATACTGATTGTTGTGCTAGTACAATTTCTGAAAGATTTAGCGATCCTGAACAAAGTAACACGCATATTAAGATTAATCCTATTGAAACCTCGTAAGATATCATTTGTGCTGCAGAACGAAGTGCGCCCAAAAACGCATACTTTGAATTGCTTGATCAACCTGCTGTTATAATACCATAAACACCTAAAGACGATATAGCTAGTATGTATAAAAGTCCAATATTTAAGTCTGAGTAAACCATACCTTCTGCGAATGGGATAACACTTCATGAAATTAGTGCAAGTAAAAAAGTTAAAATAGGTGCAATAACGAAAATTGTAAGATTTGCACTAGATGGAAGAATCGTTTCTTTAACAAATAACTTTAAGCCATCTGCTAGAGGTTGGAGGAGACCAAAAATACCTACAGTATTGGGCCCTTTTCGTCTTTGCATAGAAGCCATTACTTTACGTTCAGCCAAAGTTAAGTAAGCTACGGCTATTAATAGGGGGATAATAATTGTAAAAATTTTTACAATGGTGACAAAACTTGTTAAAAACATAGTACAGTCTTAAAAAAAGGTTTTATCAAATTTTTTAAAGCAAACCCATTCCCTTAATACAACTAGGTTGTGTGCTTTAAATTTAACATTCAGTAACTTGCCTTCAATAAAGTTTTTGATTACAATTTTGTCAGTCAAATTCTTATTTAAAAAAGTAGTTAATAATTTAGCAACCTTATTTTCGGTATTTTGAATCAAAAGAAAACACGAATCAAAAGAAAACCTTATTTTGTAAACAATATTTAATACAAGTCAATAACTAAAATTTTTAATAAATCGACTTCAATAATTTTTCAGGTAAACTAAATAATACAAAAACGTTTTATCGTAAGCCTGAGTTGTGATCTTGTGTAGGGATTGGCTTAGGGAGCTTAAACTACCCTCCAGCTCTTTTCTTTGTTGGATGCTATATTGACGAATCACAAAATTTGTTAAATAATCAAACTTGTTAATAATCAAACTTAGCGTAACAATAAAACAAACTAATATTAAACTCTCTTCATTTACTAAAATAATATTGTTTGCTAGTAAAATAAAAATAAGAAGAACACCAAAAAATATTAAATTCATAGTTAAAGTAAATTTTGAGGGTAGTCCCCTCATCAGTAAATAGCCACAAATAGGAATAATCAAACAACATCCACAAAGTGTCAATATCAAATAGCTGCCTCGAGCCCAAAATGATGTTGTCATGTAAATTGATATGTTAGTAGTCGAAAAAAACAGATGCTCAAAAAAATGGTCCCCACAATTACGTGAAATCCGTGAAATCCTGTAGTCATATAAAAAACAGCGCCATAAATTCCATCAGATAGTCTAAAAGGATTTGAGTAATATTCGAATCCTTGAATCCCCGTAAACAAAATTGCATAAAAAATAGTAAAAACCAAACCAAAGATTGTCTGAATACGATTATTTGCTACTATTGCATGATGAGCTCAAGTCACAGTAAAGCCTGATGAAAGCAATATTAAAGTGTTTAGAAAGGGAACTTTTCATGTGTCAACACTAGTTATTCCAGAAGGCGGTCACATAGCACCAACTGATAAAGCAGGTTCGCACGAATTGTAAAAAATGCTCAAAAAAACCAAAAAAAACAGGATTTCGGAAACAATAAATAAGATTAAACCAAATCTTAAACCTTTTTGGACTACGCTAGTATGATGTCCTTCGTAAACAGCTTCGCGAGTAACATCGCGTCATCAAACAAACATTGTAGCGAATAACATCACAGTCCCAGAGATTAAAATCAGCCCGCCTTTTTGATATCCATGCATATACATTATCCCGCCAATTGTAGAAGAAAAAACCGACAAAGAAGCTACAGAAGGTCATGGACTAAAATCAACTAAATGAAAAGGATGTCGTTGAGTAATTTTAGAGATTTTGTTGAGAGTAGTCAAATTGTGCATTTAAAAAAAATTAAGAATGTTGTGGGGAAAAGTAGTCGAAAGTGGACAAAATAACCACAAAAAGTTTATTTTTAAAGTTGAGGATTGTGACGAATTCACATATTTCGAGGTGAAGGTATTGATACAAATCTAAATTTTGCGCATCATATTTCATTAATGGGAACTCCAGTATCTTTTATTACTCCATTAAATCCTTGAACAAGAACAGTTGGCGTTTCGTGAGTCAATCAAATGTTTAGTCTTTTTGTTAAAAACCGATAGCCTAACTCTTGTTTGTATTTGCTCAAAGAACATCCATCATTTGAAGGGTCGATATAAGCATCTGGAAGAACTGGAAGAACTGGTTCTCCTTTAAGTCCAAAATTTTGGGGGAAATCTAAAAGTACCTGATATTCTGTACCGTCTAACCATAAGCGAGAAAGGTATCATTGAAAGTATCAAATATTCCCATCATCGTTATCATAGGAAGTAAAGTTTTCGCTATATCATTGCATTTTACAGGAAACAAAAGACATTGCACTGGGTAAAGTTAAGGAGTAGTCGTTCGACATATCGCCAGTTTCAACTGGTCGAACTTGATCGCAGGATCATGGAAATTGATGTGTATACGCCCCATCAGGTTTTCTTGTAGTATGAAGATATTTGTGTTTTAGGGCTCAATGTCAGCTATTGGGTTTAAGTTCTTTATTTGACCCATCCGCAAGACCTTTTCAAAAGTGATCAGCCATAGCTTTGCGTGAAAGATCCATGTAATCCTCAAAAAGATATTTGTCTACTCTAGTAGTTTGATGATCTTCAGTTCCTACAAACATTCCATCAGAACCAAATTCATAAATTCGATATTTAGGATTAAGTAATAAGTGACTTTCATCATGATTCACTTCAAACCCTAGGCTTGCTTTAAATGCATTGAATAATCTATGTCGTTGAAGAAGTTGAGCTTGTCGAGTATACAATTTTCTTGTTCATTCCCCGCGAAAAGATTGGTCTTGGGGAGGTCCGATTTCATTTGGGTATGTATCAAATGGGTAAGTGCCTTGTCCATACCTTCCTAAGACATAGTTTATAAGGCCCCTAACCCCGCTGTGATTAGCTCTATGGTTAAGCAAACCTTCTACTCACCGGGCGTAATCACCTAGTTCAACAACCTCGATTTCTATAGGCATAAAACTATGCTGAGGTCCACAAATTTCGCTGCACTGGCCTGTATAGATACCTGGTTTTACAGCATGAAAGGTTGTCTGGTTTACTCTACCAGGAACCACATCCATTTTTGTTTCAAAGCCACTAACAGATCAGCTATGGATAACATCACGGGAATTCCCTTGTAATTTTACCTCAACTCCTGCTGGAATAGTTAATTTATTAGTTGCTGCTAAACCTCTTAAATCTCCCGGTTCAAGATCTATAGTCGGCAACATATAGGCTTCTACCTTAACAGGCTCTGATAAAATATCAGCATGCTTTGCTAATACTTCTGGGCTAAAATCTAAATATTCCAAAATTTCGGAAAGGTCAACTTCATATTGTCAAAATCATTGATTTCCTGTTACATTAACAGAAAAAGAAGGAAGTTCAAGATTCGGAACTTCAACTGGAGGAACTTCTAATATACTAGACAAAGAAAGAGACGGAATTACTATACATAAAACAATTAAAATAGGTAAAACAGTTCATAAAAATTCAATTAGTTTCGCGTTTTTTGGTTTTTTTGTCACTTTTTTTGCATCAAATCGTATGATAGCTTCAATTCCTGTGTAAGCTACAGTAAAAAAAATGGTTCCTAAAATCATTCAAAGATCACTGTGGAACAACTGAACCGATTCAACACCAAGACTCGCTGGAGTTGGAAAAGTAGTTTGTCAATTTTTTACAAATTCTGCTGCTGCAACATAGTCTTTTTGCTCAATTAATTTTTCAAGTTGAGTTATTTCTTGAGACATTTTTTCACTAATCTGAGTTATTTCTTGAGTAGCGGCATCAGCATCGAAACTATCGTAAAGTAATGGAATTTCCATTGCATTTTCTGCAAAAATTCTATAAGTGCTTAGGATAAGAAAACTTCAATAAAGGTTTTTCAAAGAAAAGAATTGGACAACGTAACTGTAGTATTTAGTAAATTTTTTCATGATTTTGTTAAAATTAATTTATGTTAATTTATGGGTTAATTGATTTTCGTAAATAGCGGGGACTTCGTCAAAGGTATGGTAGCTAGGTGGTGAAGGCATTGATCATTCTAGCGTGTAATTTCCAAATTTCGGGGACTTCGAAAAGTTTCAAGGGGCTTTTTTGGAAGATCTTTGGGATACTAAAGAAGCAGCAACTAAATAAAAAAAGAATAAGGTACTTAAAAAAGCTACATAAGATCCGTAAGATGCTACAGCATTTCATCCGGCATAAGAATCTGGATAATCAGGGATACGTCTAGGCATACCTGAAATCCCTAAAAAGTGCATGGGCATAAACGTAAGATTAACTCCTATAAAAGTGGATCAAAAATGAATTTGTCCTAAAAGTTCCGAATATTGTAGGCCTGTAATTTTACCAAATCAGTAATAAAATCCCGCAAATATAGCAAAAACTGCCCCCATAGATAGAAGTAGAGTAGGAAACTAATCTTTTTACGTATCAGAGACCCCTCTCCAAACCGTACGTGCGTTTTTCAACGCATACAGCTTTCACTTCAAAAGAGTCACCTAAATAATTTTAAAACCGTCATGTTTACCCTTGTGAATAAGCCGATGGCAATTTTGACAAACAGGGACTTGTTTCCTATTTATTTTGATCATCCGAGAAGTTAATCAACCTTTTAAAGGATTGTTTTTCAAACTATTAACATGGTGCATTTCAATTGTATCTAATTTCCCACATATCATACAAGCTTGATCAAAAGTTGCTAAACTTCTTTTGAAATAATTTGATGATTTTTCTATATAGTTAATAGGATCAAATATTTTCGTTTTAATAGGATCTTTAGGTCTAGAATAAGAAATTTTTGGATAGCTCTGGATGACTTTTTCTTTCTCATTCTTGATTTTAAGATTAGCTCCATACTGATTAAATACCTTTTTAAGAGTACCCAATTTCATTTTTGAAGCAATAGTTAGAGCACAAGAATACTTCAAGATATAATGTATTCTTGCAGATAGACGTCCATAGTTATTAGCCATGGAATAGTAATTTAGCAATCCATTTTGTAATGATTTGTACTTGTAAATTATTTCCGCCAATGGTTCATGTAGAAATTTTCCGAATCTCGTAGGAGTTCCATCAGTTTTGCAATATCCTACAGAATTAAGTTTCAATATTATCTCTTTGATAGGAGCATCCAACAAAGGTCGACTCGTCAGTCTGACAAGCTTATTTCCTCTTTTCGCAAGATATTGTATTTTATCTTTGGTGGGTAATGATATGTGAACACAATGCCCTAAGAAAAAGGCAGAGGCTTGTTTAGTATTCGTAATTTTGGTTTTTTCAAGGTTTAATTTTAAGAAAAATTCTTCCTTAAGAATATCCGCAATGTTAGATTTAATTTCCACGCAGTCTGCTTTAGATCCAATAACCCCTATAAGAAAGTCATCCGCATACCTCACATATTCCATTCTCTTAAAATGAGTATCTTTACTCATAGCAGGGTAATTGAAATGTTTTCTATTTACTTTTCCATCTCTAACCATCTTAGTATATTCAGGATTTGCTTTTCTGCGCAAACCTTTATTAAAAGTTTGCGCTACCGCCAATATTTTTAAATCAAAATCATGTAAGTAAATATTGGCTAGTATAGGGCTGATGACGCCGCCTTGCGGGAAGCCCATACTAGTACCTATGATTCTCCCTTTAGGAAAACCATATCCTGCTTTTAAAACTTTATATATCAAATCGATAAACGCTTGATCTTTGATAACTTTCGTTAATTTAGAAACTAAATGATTATAGTTTACGGTATCAAAGTACTTTGATATATTCCCTTCGATGAATCAAGAGGAATACCCCATTGTCATTTTCACCTGATTAAGTGCAGTATGACAACCTTTATTAGGTCTAAATCCATGGGAAAATTTTAAAAAGATTCTTTCATATATTAATTCCAAAAGTTGCCTCATAGCTTCTTGAATGATTTTATCTCTAGGATTTGGTATACCAAGGGGTCTTTCACCACCTTTAGGTTTCGGTATAAATTTTCGCCTAACGGGTTCAAAGTTGTAAGACCCATTAACTATACTTTTAGCAGCTTTTTCAAATCATTCCAATTTTATGCCGTCTAAAGTTTCACTATTCAGTCCTGGGGTGACAGCACCTTTATTAGACTTAATTTTTGAATAGCTTGCAGTAAGAAAATTGGGATTCTGTAACAAATTACTTAATCCTTCAATTCTTTTACCAGTTTTAATATATTCTAAGATTTGTTTGTCAATTTTATTTAAGCCTACTTTCACAGATTCGTAACCCAAGAGCATAGAATCTGAAGTAGCTTTTGAACTAGGATCCTTCCTGATACAAGCGGAACTGCTTATATTTCGTACTACGATCCCTCCGAATCCTCAAATCTTTCGACTGTCAGGATTTCCCGAATTCTTACGCTTACCGTTAACAACTACCTTTAGATTCTCCTCAGCCTTAAAAATTTTACTTAAATTTCGGGTATCAGACCATTCCTGTAAGAGACCAACTACGTAAACTCTTTCACCGTACAATACATCATTATTTCTAGTGACCGGAACTTCGGATCCGCCTTGCTGATTGTAAAAGGAGTTTGTTAGCCTAATCATAGGTAGTATAATTCGGAGTTTACTATTTCAAAACCCCTTTATCAACATGCTATTGTCCTTCTTCTGTTGGCCAAAAGTAAGTAAGTTGATTATTTTAATGTATAAATTATATAACAAATTATTGTATAATTAAAGAACGGTATTACATGCTCACTGAAGTAAGCAGCGATAAACGCAATTAGACGGCGCACCATAGTGAAAATGTGCTACTACATAATAAGTATCATGAAGTATTATATCAATAGAAGAATTAGCTAAAACTATTCCAGTAAGACCTCCAATGGTAAATAGACAAATAAATCCAATTGCAAATAACATAGGCGTTTTTAAATGAATAGAGCCATCTCACATTGTTGCAATCCAGCTAAAGATTTTTATTCCTGTAGGAACCGCAATGATCATAGAGGCGGCAGTAAAATATGCTCTAGTATCGACGTCTAAACCAGTGGTATACATATGGTGTCCCCAAACAATAAATCCTAAAACTCCAATTGAAATCATAGCGTGTATCATTCCAACAACTCCAAATACAGGTTTACGAGAAAAAGTTGAGACAACGTGGCTAATAATACCAAATCCTGGTAAAATAAGGATATAAACTTCCGGATGACCAAAAAATCAGAACAGGTGTTGGTATAAAATAGGATCTCCTCCACCTGCAGCATCAAAGAAGGATGTATTAAAATTTCTATCTGTTAAAAGCATTGTAATTGCTGATCCCAACACAGGAATGGCTAACAACAATAAAAAAGCAGTAATAAAAACAGCTCACACAAAGAGTGGCATACGAAACATGCTAAGTCCAGGATTTCTCATGTTTAAAATAGTTGTTATAAAATTTATTGCGCCTAAAACTGAAGATGCGCCTGCTAAATGTAAACTAAATATAGTTAGATCTACAGCAGCTCCAGAATGGCTTTGGATTGAACTTAAAGGGGGGTACAATGTTCAACCTGTACCGGCTCCAATTTCAACTAAAGCAGAGACAAAAAGTAAACACAAAGAAGGGGGGAGCAACCAAAAACTTATGTTATTAAGTCGAGGAAAAGCCATATCAGGACTACCAATCATAATTGGTACTAGCCAATTTCCGAAGCCTCCTATCATAACAGGCATGACCATGAAAAAAATCATTAAATAAGCATGAGAAGTAATTAGCACGTTATAAACTTGATGATTGCCTCCTAATATTTGATTACCTGGTTGAGAAAGTTCCATTCGAATCAAAATGGAAGCACAAGCGCCCAATAAGCCAGAAAATGATCCAAATATTAAGTATAATGTACCAATATCCTTATGATTAGTAGAAAAAACTCAACGAATAACTCAATTTAGCATGAAAATTATATTTTTTATGATTTTTTAGTGTACACTATTAGTAGGGCGAGGGAAACAGGATTCGAACCTGAATCTTTTAGTACGACAAACTAACACTCAACCATTGAGTTTTTCCCTCATTAATTAATTTCTTTAGGTTTTTGTAACCGGTTTAATTTTTAAACCTATGCGATGTTGCATTTTTAAGAAAATTCTAACCCAATATTGCGCCTTAATTTTTTCAAGCTCAAACAAGATTTGCCCAGGTTTAATATAAGTAAAATGATCTACAATAGCTCCTTTACCTTTACCCATCCTAGCTTCAGAACTTAGTTTAGTTAAAGTAAAGTTTATCGTAACTCTATTTCAAACGCGAATCTTTTTAGAAGTAATAACCAATTTTATATGTTTTTCCAAAAAACGGAACAGGTAGACAAGCCTACTCGATTTTATTTTTGTAAATTCACAGCTTTTTATACCGTAATAACCAAATCGCAAGTTTGAGTGTTTTTTAGAAAATGTTTTAGGTGATCTAGAAAATGTTTTTTTACGCGGTTTAAAAGTCATAGTTAATTAGAATAGAACATTCAAATTTGTAAACCATAAGTTCCTCGTTTAGTTAGAATTGAACCTTGGTAGTAATCGACGTAACTGTTCAATTTGGGCAAAGGGACAGAACCTCAAACTCTTTTAAAAATTTGAGTCAAGGGGTTTCGTAAATTTCCTAAACGACCTTTACAACAAATTTTTAGGCCTCTAAGTTTAGTTAATTTTAACCCGTATTTATTTGAGTTAACTTTGTTTTTGCCAAGTATGGTTAATAAATCAGATTCCACAACATTTATTGTGTTTTTTAAGGATGTTTTATTTTTAAGAAAGTAAAATTTTATTCACTGGTAAAGCAATAAAGCAGAGTTAGTCTGGCTTTTCTGATTGTACAAATTTAAAAAAAGGGGGGGGTTGACCCAGTAATAGCTTGTTGCGCATAATTGTTGCAGAGTAGAATTTAGTTTATAAACTTTTCTTTTTAATTTGTAATCGTAAAGTTGTATAGTAACGTCCCAGTAGTTTTTATGGATTTTGTAATCAGTTGCTTCTCCTAAAGCTTGCGCAAGGTTAAAAAAATTTAAGAAGTATTCATTTAATTTATTTTTTGAATGTAGCACTTTAATGTAAGATCTAAATTTTTTTCCATAAAAGGTTGCATTTATATTTCATGTTTGCCAAAAACCTAATCTAAAATTTATGGGGTTTACACGTTTCGCCATTATTTCATTTTGTTTATATAAAAATAAATTGAAGTAAAAATAGTATTTATTTTGAACAAATTCGTATTTACTTGTAATAATTTATTACAAAATAGTACAGTAAACCGATCTATCTAATAGTTTTTTTGAATGTTCACGAAAAAAAATTAATTAGTTTAGGGCAGTTGATTCTTTCAGCACTTAAATTTTATTAACATGGCTTATTAGCATGCTAAAGGTTTAACAACTACTAAACTAGAGGTTAATACGCTTTGGTCCTCTCGTACTAAAAGCAAAACTTATTTTTTTTCTTAATTGCAGTAGATAGAGTTATGGTCAAATTTTTTCTCGCGAAAATACCTGCCAATGCAGAACCGTACGTGAAAGTTACCCTTCATACGGCTCCTCAAATTTTAATGTTGAAGATTGTCAATAACTAACTGGAATCTTGATACATTTAATAACTAGGTTTTAGCTACTTTGGAATGTCTCGTATCATGACAATGGCTATGCAAAAGTCTTAGATTACTTCAGTACGAAGCACCTTCTTGACTTTTGGGTCTGATGTGATCTATTTCAATCCTATCCGAATCTTTAAAAGATAATTTGCATTGATCACATACCAGACCTTTCAATTTTAGAAGTGTTCTTAATAGCTTCCCATACCTATTATTAGATGATAACCGATTTGCTCAGTAAGTAACTTTACCATCATATGGGCTACTGTTAAAAGAAACTTTTATAGATGAAATAATATTTGTTCGATCTTGCCGGTTTAACTTTATTATTTTGTTTTCTTCGTTAAATACAAAGACTCCGTCAGCTTTTCCAATTGGAACTCAATATTTTTTAATACTGTGTCTTATCTGGTGTCGCTTCAAAGCTCATTTCTTAGAAAATAGAATGTTCGAACGCTACAATAACTAAATGTTTTTGTTGCACTACAAACACAGCGCTAATAACTGGAGCCAGTTTACTACTTAAAACCTTTTGTGACAAACCTGAAGACTTCTTAATAACATTTTTTATAGTTTTTAAGTGGGTTCGAATTAAATTATGACTAGGTTAGCACCTAACTTTTTATCCAGTTCGCTTTCTTTGGTTGTTTTTCACGGATCTATATTTACCTACTTTGTAGTTTACAAAATTAAACCCCAAGAAATTCACACCGTTTTGGTTTTTTTTAGGAACGAATTTGGTGTGTGTTATTCTGGTTGTTTGTTTGGGTAGTTCCAATCCTAAATTTGCTAAAAACGCCTCAATTTTAAGTTTTGCATTTAATAACTCCTTTTCTTCGTTGCATAATACCAAGAAATCATCCGCGTATCTAATAAGATATACTCCTCTTTTACTCACTTGCGTTCTATTCCATGGAACGCAATGTTGGCCAGCAAAGGGGAAATAATGCCGCCTTGTGGAGTTCCAGATTCTGACATAATTTCTTGTTTATCTTCCTGAAAATCTAAAAGAATTCCTGTTTTTAATCACGCATTTATTTGCGATTTAAAAGGCGGGAATGTTTCTATTTTTTCAAATAACTTAAAATGATTAATGTTATCAAAACATCTTTTATATCAGCATTTAACACATATTTAGGAAGCTGTTGTAAACAATAAACAATGACTTTCCTTGCATCGTTAGCGCTTCTACCAGGTTGAAACCCGTAGCTATTGGACCCGAAAGAAGCTTCATACTGCGTTCAAATGCAAATTTAACAAGACATTGCTTAGCTCGATCTTTTATGGTAAGTCTTACAGATGTCTTTCTTTACCATTCGGTTTCAAAATGGTTACTCTACGTATTTTGTCTGAGTAGTTACTAATACAAATACTGTTTGCTAATTTTATTCTTTCGTTTAAATTCAATAAACTTATTTCATCTACACCCGCAGTTCATTTTCCCAAATTGTCTTGGGTAACTTTGTGAACCGCTAAAAATTTCGAATAGCCATGCTTTATGATTTGTTTTTGTATGAGGAAAACTGTTTTCATATCGCCCAATTCAGTTAATTTAAAGATTTTATATTGTAAAGTATACAGTCAAGATTCTCTAATTTTCCAATTAATGTTATTTCATTTTATGTTAAATTTAAATTTTGTTATCGTATACTTATAGTATTCACTTTAGGTCATTCAAATTTGTCTACACGTCAGCATATCTAAAAGCTTTCCTTTTAGCATTCGCTTTTTGTAGAATCCTGCTATACTTATACTTTTGCACTTTAGTAAGCACCCATTTATTTAATTGGTTTATAAGTATAGTTACTTCGTTCCAATATTACATACATATATTTAGTAAGCACCTTTGTTCCCTCTAAATCCGATTCTCCTGTCCAAATTGGCCATTTGAAATTAATCTTAAGTTTAGAATTCACGTTGTTTCGTGTTAACGGGGTGTACCACTTATAATTATCCCCCGCTATGACATATTTAGGAAACTTTATTTCAGTTGTACATTACGTACGTATCATAACCTTTATGACTGCTTCTCTTGATAGATTTACTAAAATATATATTCTCTCTCTTTGACTAATCTACAAGTGAAAAGTCATTGAGATTTATGCCCTGCTCATATATTCTAAATACTATTTTAAAATATATAGGGTTCACTACTTGTAAGTGTAGCTCATTGATCAGCATCTAGAGTTGATGCATAGGCCCACCTATTTAAGTAGGCTTCCTATCTGTAATATTAGTTTAGCTCAAAAGAACTAGCTATTTACGGAGAGTACATTTCTTTCCTTACTAACAACGAATCGCACGACCAAACTGTCTCACGACGTTCTGAACCCAGCTCACGTACCTTTTTTACTAGCGAACAACTAGACCCTTGGAGCCTGTTACAGATCCAGGATAAGATGAGCCGACATCGAAGTGTCAATCCATGAAAAAAATAAGAGCTTTAGATCATGATGAATCTGTTATCCCTAGGGTTTCTTTTATTTGTTAAGTGATATCAAATCCACACTTTAATATCAGATCACTATAACCGACTTGCGTCTCAGTTTGATCTATAAATCTAACTGTTAAGCAAACTTTGCTATTGCACTTTTAATAGTTTACCTTAGTACACCTCCGTTACTTTTTAGGAGGTACTCGCCCCAAGTAAACTCCCCATTTCATAGAATTTTAGTTACAAATAAGTTTGTTTTAAATTAAAGAGTGGTGTTTCACTTGCATATAAAGTTTTATATTGCCACTTGCACTTAACATAATTTATAAACAAACAATACAAAATTAGAGTAAAGAACCTAGGGTCTTTTCGTCTTGCTGCAAATTACCTACATTTTCATAGGTTATGTAATTTCGCCAGGTTTATATTGGAGACAGTGAAGCAATCGTTACACCATTCATGCAGGACGGAATTTACCCGACAAGGAATTTCGCTACCTTAGAATTCTTATAGTTAAAACTGCCATTTACTTGAGTTTCAAATTTAAGCTTTCACTTAAATTACTATTAGCAAGCATTGGGCAGGTGTCAAACTCTATACATCTTTAGTAACCAATTTGCAGAGTTTTGTAGTTTTGTTAAATAGTCGTTGCTTCCGATTTTATGCTGCCTATTTAGTAGGCCCTTCTTATTGCGAACGTACGAAGTAAATTTGCCGAGTTCCTTCAATATAATTCTCCTGATCGCTTTAGTTTTCTTAACAAGTTCACCAGTGTCGGTTTTGGGTACGGTTAAATTTGTTATAATTTTTCCTGAAGTAGTATCAGAGTGTACAGTTAACCATTACTTGACAGTACACAATTAAATTACTTAATCACATAATAGATTTATGCATATAACTAGATTTCCTGTCAAATTGCAGTTTTCACTCTACTTTTAAGGACCGGCTTACTCACAATAGTTTGAAAAAAAACTTATTTGAAACCCTTGAACATTCGGCGACCGTTATCAATACGGTTTTCGCTACTCATGTCAGCATTAGCTCTTTTGACTTTGTAACCATAATTTTGCATTATGGTTATTTGTTGTTACAAAATGTTTCACTACCATCAATTATAAGTTGCTTTTGATTCGTTAATTCGGTGTGTAATTTGAGTCTTGATTATCTTTGAAAAAATAAATAAAAAGTAACGAGCTAAAACGCTTTCCCTAGTAGAAGACTGCTTCCAAGCCTACTGAATTTTTTATTTGTTCATCTAATTTTTCTTTTCACTAAATTACAACTTAGAGACCTTAATAATCGAATTGGGCTGTTTCCCTTTCGTCATTAGACCTTCTCGCCTAATGACTGACTATCATAAAAATTTAAAAATAATTCAGAGTTAAACTAAAAAAATAATTAAGTCTAATCTTTTAGTTGATCTGTACTTTACCTATTCTCTATTTTGATATGATGTAGTACTAAAATACGTTTCGTGAAAAACCAGCTATCTCTAAGTTTGATTAGTCTTTCGCTCCTAACTACAAGTTGTCTCCATATTTTGCTACATATGTGAGTTCAGTCTGTCAATTTATTTTACTAAATTTTAAACTTACTCGCAGTTAGATCACTTAGTTTCGGGTGTAATACAAGTAACTTAGATTGCCTAAATTTTGAAAGATTGACTCGTTACTTGTATTAACTTGCTGACTCATTATACAAAAGGCACTTTGTCGTTGAAATTTTATCAACTTCAAAAAAAATCAATATTCAGTTTTTGTCATTCTTTCACAATACTAGTTCACTATCGGTTAAAAAAAAGTAGACTTAGAAGGTGGTTCTCCTATCTTCTTGCAAAAAGAGATTCACAATACTTGATGTTTAATTACTAAAACTAAACTGGACTTTAAACCAACTTTGGATTTTTAGTTTTTTAATCAAATTAGTCTTTTTGGATCATTTTCGTTCACCACTAATCACGACCACTCTGTTGATTTTTGTTAATGTTACTAAGATGGTTCAATTCACATTGTTTTTAATTAGTTTTTAATTAGTTTACCAAGGATATTTATAAATCACAGGTATATACCTCATCATAACGTTTCGTCGCACGACGCCCTTACTTTTTTTACCAAGACTTCTACTGAATACTTTCCTATATTTTATTTTTACCGCAGT